TAGAGGCGCTTCGCCGTCTTTGATTGGATGGAAACAGATATCTAAAGTGTGCAGTGAAGGATCTTTATATTATAGGTAGCCAGCCAAAGCGCTTACCTTTCATCAAAGGGGCCGTAATCAGCCTCAAGATTTGAGATTCCGTAAGTAACTCAGTGAGTGCCTTTCTAAGAAAGAAGGGCTTGGAAGAAGAAAATGAAATACGAACAACCGCGCTGGTTGTAATAGATCGACTTTCATGCTAGTTCTTGCTCCAGCATGAAAGTTCCATTTCAGGGAAGGACGACGTACTATGATACTTTCTGTTTTGTCGAGCCTTGCTTTGGTCTCTGGTTTGATGGTTGTACGTGCTAAAAATCCGGTACATTCCGTTTTGTTTCCCATCCCAGTCTTTCGCAACACTTCAGGTTTACTTCTTTTGTTAGGTCTTGACTTTTTCGCTATGATCTTCCCAGTAGTTTATATAGGAGCTATAGCCGTTTCATTCCTATTCGTTGTTATGATGTTCCATATTCAAATAGCGGAGATTCACGAAGAAGTCTTGCGCTATTTACCAGTGAGTGGTATTATTGGACTGATCTTTTGGTGGGAAATGTTCTTCATTTTAGATAATGAAAGCATTCCATTACTACCAACCCAAAGAAATACGACCTCTCTGAGATATATGGTTTATGCCGGAAAGGTACGAAGTTGGACTAATTTGGAAACATTGGGCAATTTACTTTATACCTACTATTCCGTCTGGTTTTTGGTTCCTAGTCTGATTTTATTAGTAGCCATGATTGGGGCTATAGTACTGACTATGCATAGGACTACTAAGGTGAAAAGACAGGATGTATTCCGACGAAATGCTATTGATTCTAGGAGGACTATAATGAGGGGGATGACAGATCTACTAAAGGAAAGTAGCTTGATATTGGTTCGAATCCAATTCGTGAGATGGCCATCTTGGTCATATAGATGTCTTGACACCCTTATTTTATTTTCTCATTTTCGAATGACTGTCCCATTCAATTTTTGGTATAACTTCAAGCCGCTATACGATGTATTAGTAGAACCCCTGGGATACGACGCCCTGCTCCTTGAGTATCATGGGATTGAATACCCCGACCTCCCAGAGGCTCCCGAGAAAGCTATTTCAGCCTTCCGGACAGTTAAGGGCAATTCCTACGTCCCTCATCGGTCTGAATCCCCACCCCCGCATAACACTTACTATATTTTTAAAGAAAAACTGAAAAAACGCTTCACTTCCTGACCTTATTCTCGAGTAGGAAGGGTTCTCGCTACTAAAGAAATTTCTTCAGTTGAAGTAGCTCTTTCCTGAGATGTCTTTCAAGCTGAAGAAGGAAGGGCGCTTTTCTTCGTTGAACACAAGACAGACGGGGACAAATCCAATCCCTTAATTCTTTGATCCCAATTCAATTGTTGTTTGATGTAATAATAGAGGTGTCAGGCTCAGACTCTGAGAAAGATGACATGCGGCTAGTCCCAACTCTTAGTCTCGTAGTCTTGAAACTCAGCCGTACTTCCTTTGGCTGGCCTTTCGATCCCCTCGTTCACAAAGGGGCGCAACTGAAGCTCATCTAACGATGTTATAGTGGCTGTTCGCTCCTCTTTCTCTTCCTCTTTTTCTGCTTCTGCTAGGATTTTGTCCTGATAGCGCCGTGCTTGTTCAAGAAAGAGAGAGTCCCTTTGACGGAGAGAAAGACTTCGGGGATAGATAGTCAATGGCCTATGAGGAAGACATCTCCTCTGTTTTTGCTCTTCTTTTTGGCCTTTGGGCTTTTTGACTGTCCAACTCAATATCTTAAAATATAAGTCATCTTTCTTCAAAGGCCGTTGACTCTGCTTCCTTGATTGAATAATCGAAGGTGAATCAATCAGACAGGACGGACGTGTGATAACAACACTTGCTTTCGTGCTGGAATTCCCCTTGGCGTCACTCACCTCTCTTTCCCTTGCTTTGCTCCCGTTTACCACAATGGCTGTCTCGCTGTCTACTGGAGCTCGGATCCGACTCAAAGTGGGTTCGTGTGTATGCGCCCTGCCCAGAGCTAGCCTGAAAGAAAGTTCAATAAAAATGATTGACACTTGAAAGTAAGGTGAAGACTCTTTCCCCTAATCCATCCATGAATATACTTTTTTCGCTAAGAAAGCCTCTACTGGGCTAAAACTCCAATAATTACTTTTTTTCTGGGTTCTTCCATAACATAAAGTCATCTAAACAACAGCTTTTAGCTTGCTTCTTGATTGTGGCGATCCCCTTCTTCTGTTCTTGACTCGTACCTGAAGCTAAGCCGGGCTCAAGGAGGCTTCAAAGCCAGATCTTCGTCTTTCATATAGAAAGGAGACCTCTCCTTCTCAGGTTATCCCATTTTTTGCTTGAATCCGGCCGTCAACTTCTTCAACTGCTGATGCCGCTGACCTATATGGTGTGCTTTTCGTTCCTTTTGCTTCGAGCGCCCTTTCCCCTTCTCCGCACTCAAGTTGCTGTCTTTCCTAT